TGCAAATCCTTTTTCCCCAGTTCAAATCCGGGTGTCGCCTAATCACCAAAAGAATTGACATACCCTCTCCTGTTTTGCTGATATAATTTGGAAAATTTTTCCGGCGAAAGCAAACGCAGGAAACTGATAAATCTTGATAGTCCTTCCATTACTAACGGAGTGTCTACGTTTATGGGCCGGGTTTGGAATTCGATTGGATAGAAGGACGGAAATCGAATTGCGTTTTTAGTTGCGGAAAGGACAGAAGATACTTTGTATACATATTCATCAAAGTCTTTGAGTACTCCGGTATTCAATCAATTCAATCAATATTAATTCGATTGAATGAGTAATTGGCTTTTACTTATATATAATATATACCTTTTTTCTTTTTTTTTTTTCGTTAACCTCTAGGCAAGAACATAATAAGGCGTCCTCCGATTGTTTCATAGAGACAATAAGGAGACGTTAAGGATTAGATCAAAATAAAATGGGAAAGAAATAGAGTATGGGCTAGGTAGTGATCTACCTTTCTTCTATTTTTTTATACTTACTTAATGAAGGGCAACAAAAGAAAGAATCTATTTTTCTTATTTCTACATATTAATTTAATTTCTTTGATACTTCCAAGGGGAGGGGGTCTCCGCATATTAAGCTTGTGCTTAATCTTTTCTGATTATACTAGAACTCTTCTAAGACCCCTTCCTTATAAGTTAGAGTTGAATTTAGTGGATTGTTTCATCAACGATCTTAGGTCAGAATTTTTGACTCTGCGCCAGTGATTCCACTATTATTTATTAGTGAACAATAATTCAAGAATTCCGTCATAGAGATAGGGGACATAATTCATATGGATATAGTAAATCTCGCTTGGGCTGCTTTAATGGTAGTCTTTACATTTTCCCTTTCACTCGTAGTATGGGGAAGAAGTGGACTCTAGAAGTATTACTAATTGTAATTGAGTTTAGGAATTAAACTTTATCAATTTTTTTTTGTATAAATCGTTCAGTTCTGAAAAGCTTTTTTTAGTTGAAATTTCACTATTTCAACACTATTTCAATTTAAAATTCAATTTTTAAATTGAAATAGAAATAAAAAAACATCTGTATTTCGAAATTTTCTTGGGTTTAGTGTTGTAATATAGTTTTTGAATAATATATATGAAGAATACTCTTTCAATTTAACAAATATTTCAATTATTTCCGTGTTTGTATTTCGAAAGTAAAAAGAATAAAAAGTAAAAGAAATACAAATGGTAGTAAATTTATTCCAACGAAATTCTTGATCAATTTTCTATTTCGATGAACCCGCTCTTACTAAAATTAGATATGGACCGTGAGGAAGAGTTGAACTTTTTTATTATTCAAAGAGAAAATAGTTCTGTTATTACATTACGTAGATACACATTTTCTATCGGAAACAGACATAGTAGTTCTCTAACGAGATACTACTACACAGACTAAAATAATGTCTTGGGCGAGTCACATATTGCGCATTTCCCGTTTGTTTTAATATTTTAATATTTTGCAAATTTTATTTATGTTGTATTTGTTTTATTGAACTCACTGTTCAAACGTTAAAAGAGGTTTACTAACCCCCCCTTTTTTCGAAATCCGAAGGAGTTTCCATAGATCATCTGTCAACTGATCGATCAATGACTTCTTTGTCAGAATGCTAGTAAAAAGATTACTTTTTTCTTTTATTATACCCATCAAAGAGGCCCTTGATTCTTTTGATCAGGATTCATATTGAAAATAATCAGCAATACAGGAATTAGAATCGTACGAGTCGCTTTTCGATTATTTCAAATTGATTGAAATCAACACAAATTAAATACAAAACAGATGGATAAAGCAAAGAAATAGAATTGGGGGGCGCTATATACATTATATATAATATGTAATTGATATCCATATATATATACCGATATAGAAATATGACGATACTGTTGTAGATTGATCTCTATTAAATTAACCCGGATTACTTACAATACACCTTATATACACTACAATAACAATAGTAGATAGTATGGTAGAAAGAAATATCTGAATCTTTCTACCATACTATCGTATTTCATAGAATACGGCGAATTCTAGTCTGCCCGGTTCATTTAAGACGCGAAATTTGAATCCCTTTCTTCTCTTCAATTATTGATAAGAACTAAAAAGTAAAGTTTAATTCAAATTAATCACCTTGGCTGACTGTTTTTACGTATATTATAAGTAAAAAAGCGGTAGGAACTAGAATAAACAGTGCAGTAGCAATAAATGCGAGAATATTTACTTCCATAATCTCATTGTTTCGTTTTTCTTTAATTTGCAATAACTCGGGAGTTAATCCCATAGAGATAATAAATCTTTCGCTTGTAAATTCAACGGGATGAATTACATCTCGATGATATCGAATCGGATCAGATCAATATCATGAATAACAATATCTGCACTATCAAATCAATTCATGGTCAAGAATTGAATAGTATAACATAGGAAGATCTTTTATCCATACCGAACTCCAAATTTTATTCCTGATCCAACCAATAATTCCTTTATTTTTTATTTATCATTCTTTTTTATTCTTTCTTTTATATAACCTACTGCCCTCTTTGTCCAACCATCTGATGAAGTATCATTGAACCGCCCTTACACTTACCATTGATTCTAAACAACCCTCAATAAACAATAGAATCTAAATAAAAAAAAAGAAAGGAGTTAAGTTCGAAACTTCTTTTTTTTTACAGATCTAATCTTCTTGGAAAACAAAAGAAGGATGATACAGACGAGTACAAGTTTCGGTATAAAAAATCTAATATTCCATCAAATTAACTGTTTGTTTTTATTATTTTTATTGTTATCTAAAAATTTCAAAAGTTTGTTCTTTCAAGGAAACCCCCTAAGAAAAAAGCGATCCCTGAAAGTATTCTATTACTTCTATTACAATAACTATGTTAAAGTTATTTTATATCGTGCAAATTCCATTTATATATGTACTTCCGGGAAACATAGAGTACTCTATTCGACAGAGTAGCAGTAACCGAAAAAGCCATACTCAGTACGGTATGGTATCTCTTGGAATCCCGAATCTGATTCTACCAATAATTATCCTAATTCACATATGTCTATCTCCCATCAATCGAATTAGTACTAGTCAAAGAAATGGAAATTACCCGATTGATGATAAATGTGAAATAAAAAAGAAAAAAATAAAGAAGAGGGATTGCCGTTGGGAATGAAATTATAGTTACTTTATACAAAAAAAATCTTTCACAAAAAATCGAGAGCAGAGTTGATATATTTTTTTATTGGATCCGTCGGGACTGACGGGGCTCGAACCCGCAGCTTCCGCCTTGACAGGGCGGTGCTCTGACCAATTGAACTACAATCCCAAGTAAATACCATAATAAAATAAAGTATTATGTATACATATTTTTATGATTTTATTCTAACCCCTTCAATTTTGAATTTAGATTCAAATTGGCGTGTTGTAACAGAGCCGTGAGTGATATATATGATACCCATATGAGTATGCGCTTGCGCTTTAGTGAGACCGACCTGGATTACTAGTAACCCTTTCCTTATTGCCAAATAAATGGGATAATTTTTCTTTCAATGAAAAGGGTTTTTTTCTTTATCCCTTTCCTTAGATTGTATTTTATACTTATAGATCCTTATAAGAATAAAGACCATTATCATATCAAGATCCTAATTTGTTGGAAAAATAGAGTAACTATAGTAAATAAAGAGTGCTATAGATATAGCAGAGAAGCAAATTTCTCTTCCGTATTGGGGAGGGGGGGATCGGGCATTTCTGAAGAGCACAAAATGGGTTATATGATACCATTTCGTGGTAGATCGGCGAATTTTTGGGCCGAGCTGGATTTGAACCAGCGTAGACATATTGCCAACGAATTTACAGTCCGTCCCCATTAACCGCTCGGGCATCGACCCAGGAAAAAGAAATTCCAGGCTTATTGATAATCCATGATCAACTTCCTTTCGTAGTACCCTACCCCCAGGGGAAGTCGAATCCCCGCTGCCTCCTTGAAAGAGAGATGTCCTGGACCACTAGACGATGGGGGCATACCATACTTGAACGGCCGCCCTGATACTATGCAGATAGTATGCATAATTTTTAAAAATTGTCAATATAATGGAAATTGTCAATATAATGGAATGGGATGGTATGGTATGACTCGATACGGAGGATCTTTCTATCTTTCACGATTCTATAGCATTTTTTCCGCCAATAAATTAGTTCATAATTTAGTTCAGAGGCTGCGCCAAATTTCTTTATCAATCATTCAATGAAATATGTTGGATCTCTGTTAAATTAGTAGGTACGTGTAGCAATTAAATAAATTTCGTTATGATGTCAATTAGGATCGGAAAAAATTCATTGTATTGCTATTTATCAAATCCAATATCAATAAACCGTTTTATTTTACCTATATTCACTAGTATATCCTTCCCTAGAATTTTATTTACCGCACAAGTAAAATTTTTAATTTCTGAACGAACCGCTATACGTATAAGATATAGACTTATTATAATCTATGTACATAGATTATAATAAGTCTATATACTAAACTCATAGTGGCCGGTAATTCGTGACTTTATTCAGTAATTGAATCAAACAAGCCCTTTTAACTCAGTGGTAGAGTAACGCCATGGTAAGGCGTAAGTCATCGGTTCAAATCCGATAAGGGGCTTTGGTTTTTTCATAAATCAAAAAACTCCGGCGGTAATATTCCTGTTTTAAGTACGAATAAAGTTATTGTGGATATTTTTAATAAAAATAAAAAAGTAACAAATTGTATAATGTAATATACGTATAATTTAATATCATTATATAAATTATAACATACTAATAAATTAGAGTCTAAATTATAGTTATAGTTATAAATTTGCTAATCTTATTATAATGAATTATAAATTATAATAAGATTAGCAAATTATAATAAATACGGATTAAGTAGTCTCCTTAGAATAAAATATTCCGATTACTTTCCTATTTTCCATTATGCC